TGATTCTTATCAAAGAAAGACAGGATTAACCGAGGCTGTTCAAACAGGCATAGGCCAACTAAACGGCATTCCCGTAGCAATTGGGGTTATGGATTTTCAGTTTATGGGGGGTAGTATGGGATCCGTAGTCGGAGAGAAAATCACCCGTTTGATTGAACACGCTGCCAATCAAAATTTACCTCTTATTATAGTGTGTGCTTCTGGGGGGGCGCGCATGCAGGAAGGAAGTTTGAGCTTGATGCAAATGGCTAAAATATCGTCTGCTTTATATGATTATCAATTAAATAAAAAATTATTTTATGTAGCAATCCTTACATCTCCGACAACTGGTGGAGTCACAGCTAGTTTTGGTATGTTGGGGGATATCATTATTGCCGAACCCAATGCCTACATTGCATTTGCAGGTAAAAGAGTAATTGAACAAACATTGAATAAAACAGTACCCGAAGGTTCACAAGCAGCTGAATACTTATTCCAGAAGGGTTTATTTGACCTAATTGTACCACGTAATCTTTTAAAAAGCGTTCTGAGTGAGTTATTTAAGCTCCACGCCTTTTTTCCTTTGAATCAAAAGTCAAGCAAAATCAAGTAGAGCACTAAGTTCAATCATTTTTTTGTGTTTGTAGCAAAAAGTAGTTAGTTTATCGGAATCAAAGTAAATAAGATAATAATGGCCTTTTCTTTGCTGATAGAAGATCGAATTGTAGAAAGAATCAAAACGAAAGTTGAGGATAACTCTTTTTTTGACCTATATTCCTGATTACGAATCAAGAAGCCTTTATCACCAAGAGTGAGTTCTTCCTTTCGTGAATTTTGGAAAATAAAACGAATTTGTTCTTGTCTTAGGTATAGAATTTGAAATTTAAATATAGATATAGAGTTTTGTCTCTTTCTCTATCTCCCGAAAAACCATTTTAGCTAAAAATTCATGTTGGGTCGGATTCGAACGAATCTTTCGATAATCGGTAAAAAACTCTTTATCTATTTTTAGAAAATTCGAAGACAAGAACAAAAGACAAAGAAATGAAGAAAAATAATCAAGTTTATTATCATACATATCTTTCTCATGTAGGAGATGAATAAGTCCATTTATTTAGTTCTACAGTTCTACATTCTTTGCACTTATTCTTATTATACGTACTCAGTTAGATTTAGATATATAGATACTTAGATCTATACTAATAATTAAAAATTCTTCTAATTATATTAATAATAAATATTATCTAATTAGAATTCAAATTCTTAATTTAATTATAATTATTACAAGATATCTTTATTTATATAATAACATAATAACAGATACAAATAGTAAATCGAGGTACCCCTTCTATGACAAATTTGAACCTTCCATCTATTTTTGTGCCGTTAGTAGGCCTAGTCTTTCCGGCAATTGCAATGGCTTCTTTATTTCTTCATGTTCAAAAAAACAAGATTGTTTAGATCCGCCGGGACCCAATCTCATCCATTTTTTTTTGGAAAACGTGGACTTGTATCATAACACGGATATCTATTTATTGGAATATAGTATAACATGTGATTGCCACCGAACATAAAGGAAAAAACTCTTATGCACGCAGAAACATGATATATGGATATATCAATTCTAGCAATTTTCAAATAGATCAGGATCTCTGGATGGCTGAAATGTAGTCGGTGAATCTATATGTATATCGATATGTATAGTGGGGTCGTATTAAATAAAGAGTATGTTATTATTTTAGATTTAACCAATTTGATGAATTACTCCTAAAGGTTGACATCACACTAGTGCTAGTTCACCTCAAACTAGTGCTAGTTGATGAGAGTTACTTCGGAAACAAAAAAGTAAAGTCAAATTTCTCTGGGGTATTATCTCAATTCCAATAAAATGCAATCGAGTAAAGTATGACTTGGCGATCAGACGATATATGGATAGAACTTATAACGGGGTCTCGAAAAATAAGTAATTTCTGCTGGGCCTTTATCCTTTTTTTAGGTTCATTAGGCTTCTTATTAGTTGGAACTTCCAGTTATCTTGGTAGAAATTTGCTATCTTTTTTTCCGCCTCAGCAAATCATTTTTTTTCCACAAGGAATCGTGATGTCTTTCTACGGAATTGCGGGTCTCTTTATTAGCTCTTATTTGTGGTGCACAATTTCCTGGAATGTAGGTAGTGGTTATGATCGATTCGATAGAAAGGAAGGAGTAGTCTGTATTTTTCGTTGGGGATTTCCGGGAAAAAATCGTCGCATATTCCTCCGATTCCTTATAAAAGATATTCAGTCCGTTAGAATAGAAGTTAAAGAGGGTATTTATGCTCGTCGTGTTCTTTATATGGACATCCGAGGCCAGGGGTCCATTCCCTTGACCCGTACTGATGAGAATTTGACTCCACGAGAAATTGAACAAAAGGCTGCTGAATTAGCCTATTTCTTGCGTGTACCAATTGAAGTATTTTGAGAAATTGAGAATCAGAACGTTCATTCAATTAAAGAAAACGTATATGAAAGAACCATAAAAC